GGGCATTTGCCCTATATGTGCAAATCCAAATCGGGCAGATCTTTACTCGGAGTAGAGCACAAACCTAAAAGAATTAAAGAAGCCCACTCAGGAACAAGAGAATGTTATCGTGATTTGAATTGGATCCCGATGAAAGAATACATCAATGAGAAGTTAGTTTGATAAGTTTAATGAATTTTTTTTTTATTTATAGGTAAACGGGTAAAAAAACCATCTTTCTTGAAAAATGGAGAAAAAACCCCTTCGTTATTCGTTAAATGGGATCTACATATTGATTCTTTTTTTCGCGATTTTTGATGAACCGTATGCATCAAAAGGTGCATGTACGGTTCCTAAGGGATAGAATTTGATCCTAATCAACCGACTTTATCGAGAAAGATTACTTTTTTTAGGTCAAGATATTGATAGTGAGATCTCGAATCAACTTATCGGTCTTATGGTATATCTCAGTACAGAAAGTGAGATCAAAGATTTGTATTTGTTTATCAACTCTCCTGGCGGATGGGTAATACCCGGAATAGCTATTTATGATACTATGCAATTTGTGCGACCAGATGTACAAACAGTATGCATGGGATTAGCCGCTTCAATGGGATCTTTTATCCTGGTCGGAGGAAAAATTACCAAACGTCTAGCATTCCCTCACGCTTGGCGCCAATGAGTTTTTATTTTATTTGAAAGAAAAAAGAAAACTATGCCTTCGCCATATGAAATATGAATATTAAGTAATAATAGCATGGCATTTCGAATTCAATATAAGAAATTTTTTTATTTCGTTTTAACATTAGATTATGTATTGAAAGAGTAGTATGAGATATTAAGGGTAGTTCCGATTTTATCGGGAGCCTATTTCAGTGTCGCAAACTTTTTTTTTGTTTTCACACCAGAAGGTTCTTAATGCTATTTATATTATTATGAATTATGAAAGAGGACAAAAAAAAAAAGATTATATTCTTTTTTCTTTTTTTTTTATTTGAAAAAAAAAAAAGAAACTTTGGGATTGCTAAATCACCGATGAAATAAAGCAACGGAGCCACCATAGTATTTTGTTTTTCTTAATTCCTCCCAAGGAAAGGGTGGTCATTGTATCATTTACCGACCTAGGCTTTGTAGACTCTCTATTTTTCTTCGGTAAAAGTGAATTCTCTTGTAGAGCCGTATGCAATGCGCAAGCAATGCCTGTACGGTTGTTCAATTCTATCTTTTTTTTTATTCTTTATCTCTTCTCGTGACCTTCTTATGCGAGATAAAGTAACCCTTTATTATCTTATATCATCAGGGTAATGATCCATCAACCTTTTGCTGCTTTTTATGAAGCACAAATAGGAGAATTTGTCCTGGAAGCGGAAGAACTACTGAAACTGCGCGAAATCCTCACAAGGGTTTATGCACAAAGAACAGGCAAACCCTTATGGGTTGTATCTGAAGACATGGAAAGGGATGTTTTTATGTCAGCAGCAGAAGCCCAAGTTCATGGAATTGTTGATCTTGTAGCAGTTGCATAAAAAATAGCAGGAATTTCACACAAATCGCGATTTGAGATTTTAGTTTCTTACCGAGGTTTCATATTCTATTAATTTGAATTTTATTAATTTTAATAAAATATTAAAATAGAATATGAATATAGAAAGAATTCATAATAATCCGGTTAGGATCGATCTAAACCAGCCCATTATGCATACGATTCAACATGCCAACTATTAAACAACTTATTAGAAACACAAGACAGCCAATCAGAAATGTCACCAAATCCCCCGCTCTCGGGGGATGCCCTCAGCGCCGAGGGACATGTACTAGGGTGTATGTGCGACTCGTTCAGATTTCAGATTGTGGGTTGGGACAAAAGAAAGAATTTTTCCACTATCCGTGATCAGTACCGATGAATAGGATAGAATGGAAGACTCCCCTTCACTATCTAAAATGAAAAAAAAAGATCTAGAATATGCTTCTATTGTGTATCAAATTTATGGTTTCTATTGGTGCAAATTCAATTACCTCAATTTTCAATTGAAAATGCGAAAGAATTCCCCATTGGTAGCAAATGATTATCTGTTAAGCAGGGCAAATCTTATTTAAATTAAAAAGCCGAAAATGGATGCCTCTACTCTTGCAAGAACGGACTAACAAGGTCAGCTAATCAGCTAATCCACATAATTAAATACCGTTACTGTAAAAACGGATCTCGTTGTGAAAGACCTACTACTGGGGAATTCATGGGTAGAGCCAAAAAGTGTAAACTGTACAAGTTAACAATAGCATTGATTCGATCAAGTAAGGGGCTCCGGTGTATAGAGAGGACCTCGCCGTTTAAGAAATAACCATAGAAACGATGGAACCCACTATTTATTTATCCATTTCTATTTACTACTTAATTACTACTTATTTTTATTTACTATATTTTTGTTATTTTTGTTTGATACCTAGTACCAATAAGATTTCTTATTTCAAGGCGAAATGCTTATAAAAAAAAAAGAAAAAATAGTGGTTGGGAAGGTTAGAGTAGCAAAAGCCGTTGGAATTATTATTTTATACATTGGAAGAATCCGTTTTGTTATTCTAGAAAAGGGAAAAAGAATAACTGAAAGAAAGGAAATCAATTAGTTATTTATCAAAGTTTCGTTTATTCAATGACCAGAATTAGACGAGGATATATAGCTCGGAGGCGTAGAACAAAAATTCGTTTATTCACATCAAGCTTTCGTGGGGCTCATTCAAGACTTACTCGAACTATTATTCAACAAAGAATAAAAGCTTTGTTTTCGGCCTATCGGGATAGAGATAGGCACAAAAGAAATTTTCGGTGTTTATGGGTCACTCGTATAAATGCAGCAATTCGCGAGAATGCAGTATCCTATAGTTATAGTACATTAATAAACAATCTGTACAAGAGACAGTTGCTTCTTAATCGTAAAATACTTGCACAACTAGCTATATTAAATAGGAATTGCCTTTATCTGATTTCCAATGACATGATAAAATAAGGAGATTGGAAGGAATCCTTCGGAATGTTTGACTTTGACATGGAATTACTTGGAAAATGAATTCCGGGAAGGTAGAATAGAAATAAGTATGATAAAATATGATCATAATATGATCAAGTAGTCAAACTGAACAAAAACATTCAATAAAAAAATATTTATTTTTTTATTTACTTTACCCAATTCGTTTTTTTTTACGACACGACAATCAAATCTGTATTCCTGGATTTTTCTCGAACAAAACATCAACCGACGTTTGAGTTCGGATTGAAATTTTGATTCAATTAAAGAGTAAGCCTATTTTTTTCTGGTTCTAAGACCCGTAGTTCGAGCGACCAACTCGTTTTTTTCAAATTGTCTTTCATTATTAAGAAAGGGTAATGAAGATAAAATACGAGCTTGTTTTATAGCAATGGTAATTAATCGTTGTTGTTTTAAAGTCAATCTATTCACCCGTCTAGATAATATTTTTCCTTGTTCACTAATAAATCGACTAATTAAACTCATGTTTCTATAATCAATTCGATCCCCCGATCCAATCGGGGGCAGACGCCTACGAAGAGATCGCTTGGGCTTAAGAAAAAGTCGCTTGGATTTATCCATGGCTTGTTTATTTTATTCCTTTTTTCGAGAATCCTATTTCCTTTGATCGGATCAAAAATGCTAATGATTTCGAATTAAGAAATAGGATTTTGCTTATTTCTATTTAAATATATATATTAACATATGATATGCTAATATATGATATGTCAATATGTCATTTTTCATCTTCCTTGTAAAAGTCACACGCAGTTGATCGATTCCATCTATTTCTTTATCTCCCCGTGAATTGTATGTTTGTAACAATAGGGACAGAATTTTCTCAACTCCAATCGACTAGGCCTATTGTGTCGATTCTTTTGAGTAATATATCTAGAAATGCCTATTGATTTCTTATTAACACTCTTTCGAACACAACTGGTACATTCTAAAATAACCCTTATTCGGACGTCTTTACCATTGGCCATGAACCTCCTTTTGGTTTTTATTCACTCAACTCTTCTATTTTCCTATCCGAAACGAAGAAGAAAAGAAGGAAAAAATACAAGTTACTAACTCGAAATCAAATTATGAAAGATTTTGTTGCCGCCAATATAGTAATAGTAAAAATAAGTAATACAATGATTAAAAATTATATTTACATTTAGAAGTATATTTAGATTAGAAGTTTAGATTAGAATAGAAGTACAGTCTTTCTATTTTATTTCAACTTCTTGTATGATACTGTTGCCCTAACCGCATTTCCACTTCTGTTCTCTTAATTTAATTAAAGATTTAATTAAAGTAAATTTACTTGAAGTTTGAACCCAGTTCCGTGTTTGGCTGAGGTTGAATCCACTTTTATTCTTTCTCTTTTCTAACTTATTCGAATTAGAAAAAAGGGGGTAGTAGTCAGAGATATTTAATTGTGTCTCTAAGTTTCTTCACCCCCCCGTGTTAATAACTAGAATGAAAAAAAAGGGAATGTCAAAGCATCCGGGAAAAAACGATTGATCTCTATCAATAGACCTGCTAAAGACCCGAACCATAGAGTACTTATTACTGGCGCTACGGATAGATATGTTTTTAGATCTCGCATAAAAAATCCTCCTTCTGTATTCTTTATTGTAATACATAACGGCAATACATATATGATCAGATGTATATATGTAGTTAAATTAAAGGACACTCGCATTTGTTTTGTACGCGGAATTCTTAATTCAAATTGAGAAATGTACAATAATTTGATAGATAAGATTTTCCTCTTCTTTTCTTAAAAGAACAAAATACGTCTCTTTCCGTCTGGGCATTCACGAAATTTACGGCGGGTTTCCTATTTTTTTTTTTCATATGTATATAAGTTTATTATTATATGTATTATATGTTATATGATATGAGACAAAAAAAAAGAAGAAATGGCAAGATAAGTTATGTATCTCAATGGAGAAAATGAAATGAAATAAGTATGTGGAAAACAAGACAGGGATTCTCTACAATGACATTGTAGACCAATTGAAAGGGATGTAGCGCAGCTTGGTAGCGCGTTTGTTTTGGGTACAAAATGTCACGGGTTCAAATCCTGTCATCCCTACTTATTACTTCGCCTCTGAGCAATACAATAACAAGGGATCAATTGAGATCAATTAAAATTGGGCATACCTAATCATAAATTAATATGATATTCTTTAATATCATATTATTATTTATTATATTTATATATATTATATTTATATATAATATAGTTTATATATGAGATAGTATAGGCATTCAAGATGTAGTGGAGTAAAAAAAAAAGAATCTTTTTACTTACAGCTTTCTTTTTTGTAATAAAAAAGCGCTCTTAGTTCAGTTCGGTAGAACATGGGTCTCCAAAACCCAATGTCGTAGGTTCAAATCCTACAGAGCGTGATTCCATTCTTGTTTTGTTAAGTCAAAAATTTTAGGGAAAAGCTTGAACATCAATCTTAATTTGACCTCCTGTGGATTAAAAAAAGGAGGAGGTCAAAAAAAAGGGTATTAATTAATCAAAGATCCAACTGGTCACCACGTCTGTATTGTAAATAAGCAGTTACGAATAATCCAGCCAAAGTAATAGGAATTAGACCTAAGACGATTCCAAATAGAAAAACTTCAATCATTTCAATTTGTTTGAAAAGAGGAAAAAGGAGGTAATATCTATCCTTAAATATTAATGCATATTGCCCATAAATCTCAATAACCAAGAATTGGAAATTGACACGGTAAGGAACTAGAAAATGGAATACTGCAAAAAAAAAATTCTTTTTTTTTTTTTTATGAATTGTTCATTCAATTAATTTCAAATAAGTCGTATCTTGCTCAGACTAATAAATATAACTAAAGTTATAGTTAAAGCTACTAACAGAAAACCAAAATAACTAGTTAGAGTGGGCATGAAGGAGCTAAATAAACTATTTTTTTTTATCCATATATTTGTAAAATACTTTCCTAAATTCAATTTTTTAAAGATACGAAGATAAGCAAAAATACCAATTGAAAGTTTTTTATTTATTAATCATTTATCAATCATTATCATTATAGATTATAGACAACACTCGAAAAAAAAAAGAGCGATATAAGTAGAAAAAGAAATCAACTCATCATCTAAAAATCTACCTATCCTATCTCCGAATCAAAAGATTCATTGGACAACTCTTGAGAAATAAAAGAACAAACTAAATTGAAATATTAAAGAAATATTAAAATAATAATATATTAGAAAAACTGTGTTGTATAACTTCATTCAAAGAAACTGTCTTTGAATCAAATCACTATGGAAATCGCTACGGAAATAAGTCGTATCTTGCTCAGACTAATAAATATAACTAAAGTTATAGTTAAAGCTACTAACAGAAAACCAAAATAACTAGTTAGAGTGGGCATGAAGGAGCTAAATAAACTATTTTTTTTTATCCATATATTTGTAAAATACTTTCCTAAATTCAATTTTTTAAAGATACGAAGATAAGCAAAAATACCAATTGAAAGTTTTTTATTTATTAATCATTTATCAATCATTATCATTATAGATTATAGACAACACTCGAAAAAAAAAAGAGCGATATAAGTAGAAAAAGAAATCAACTCATCATCTAAAAATCTACCTATCCTATCTCCGAATCAAAAGATTCATTGGACAACTCTTGAGAAATAAAAGAACAAACTAAATTGAAATATTAAAGAAATATTAAAATAATAATATATTAGAAAAACTGTGTTGTATAACTTCATTCAAAGAAACTGTCTTTGAATCAAATCACTATGGAAATCGCTACGGAATAAAATTGGAAAATCATTTCTATGTTGATCACTTCTTTTAGTTTATTTATTTATTTGTTATTTATTTGTATCGAATCCATTTTTTTTTTTAGATTTTAGAACGAAAAGTAACCCTCTATTTTTCTTTATAATATCTTTTACTTTTTTTTTTCTTTCCATATTAAAATAAAAAAAAAAACCTCTTTGTAGTTTAATTAAGTATCAAGAAAATCAAGAAAAACCTTTTGCATCGAATACAAGAACAAGAATACACACATTCAGAATATTGATTCTTACAATTATTTTTTCGCTGTTCTCTCGAATATTCTCTACTGCCAGTACTTGTTTCTGGACAACTAAGCAATTCCTTAAAATGAAAAAAGGATTTCAACAAAAAACTCTTATTCTACAAGTACGAAGGGGAGGGGGTTAGATTTCGCATCTAATTGAATTGTGAATTCGGGGAATAGGCTAATCTCTTTTATGAATTTTTATTTATGAATTTTTATTATTAATTATTAGAAAACAACCCGTCAAATTCACATTTTTCTCTAATCTATGGTACACGGTTCTACAGTGACAAGAAAAAGATTACAATTATTTTTTCGCTGTTCTCTCGAATATTCTCTACTGCCAGTACTTGTTTCTGGACAACTAAGCAATTCCTTAAAATGAAAAAAGGATTTCAACAAAAAACTCTTATTCTACAAGTACGAAGGGGAGGGGG